CGACTGAGTGTCCATCCGATGCATCCGCTATGGTTATTTCATACCCCCCTTTTTCTTTACGTACTATTTTGCTTACCGTACCTGATGCTGTAGCATTATAGACTGTATTGTTACTCTTGCTCCCGTCGGGATAAATCTGACCCCTTCCCCTATTCCCGCCCACGTATATAGGATATTTTAAGAAGTAAACCTCTTTCTTAGTAACGGGGTCCGGAGACAAAATAGGAAAGGTGATTTCACTATATTTCTGACCAGGAACAGGACCTATCACAAGAATATTTTTTTTAGTAGGGCGATAACTCTGAAAAGAAAGATTGCCCATCTTTTCTTTCATTTCCGGAGAAATACGATCGGGGGGGGCTAATTCGAATCCCTCAGGTAAAATAAGAACTGCCCCTACATTCAAAGACCCCCTTTTACCATTAGAAAGAACTTGTTTCAGTTGGATGTCATAAGGAATTCTAACAACTGCTTCAAATACAGTATCGGGAAGTACCGCTTGTGGAACCTCAATATCCACGGGCTTATTAGCTAAATGACAATTGGCGCATACAATACGCCCAGTTGCTTCTCGTGGATTTTCATAACTCTGTTGTGCAAAAATGGGATATGCGTGTGAAATAGATGTCCGAGTTATTACATATATAAATATAATGATCGATACGGAAATGGATCGAGTCATCTGCTCCTTTATCCAAGAAAAGATATTTCTATTTTGCATGGTCCAATCATTGATCCCGAAAATTTCTACAATAAATTGGGTAGGTTGCTAGTAGAGTTTCCTATCCACGATTCTGCTATTTTACTGGAATCCAGGAGGAATTCCTGGATTGGTATAAATATAAAGAATGAGTAAGATTTTTAATGATTTGTTTATGTACGAAGTAAAAAACATTATGAGTAGATTCATATCAGTGGATCATTCTTTAGTCATTCATTGAATGATAAATCACTACAAGTGACGGAGATACACGATTTAAATAACGGAAGATCCAATATTTTAAAATTGTATCTAGAATGACTGGAAAGGTGGAAACAAGGCCAGATATAATTTGATTATTATGAGAAAATCCAAAATCCTTGTAGACAGAACCAATCATTAGTTCCCAACCGTGAGGCGAGTGGAATCCAATACATAAATCAGTTAATAAAAGAATAGAAAAAGCTTTTATTGTGTCGCTTAAGTTATAGAGAAATTCCCGAACCCAAGAATTAATAATAACAAGTTCTTTATTACCCAGAATAGAATAACCACTTAGAATAGCGAAACTTATTATATTTGTCGAAAAGTGTAAAATGGTATGGATATGACCTTCATTGTACATCTTGACCAATTGTATCGTTTCTTTGTGTATTCCTATACGAAGCTTTTGTATATGTGTATCCGGGTACTCCTTTATCATTTCGTCCAAAATGAAGAGTTCTTCTAATTCTATGAATTTTTCTAGAACGTTCTTTTCGTGAATATCATTCAAAAAAACTTCAGATTGCCCAGCATTCCACCAATTAGTAACCAAAGATTCCATACTTTTATTAAATGAGAGAGAAATCCACCAGGGCAAAAAGATTATAGATGTAAGATATAGAAGGGGTTTTAGCGCTTTCTTTTTTAGCATTTTAAATCTGTGAATTGTTAATGAAACCACCGGATTCCTTGACTCTATCCAATCTTTATGATTATCAAAAAGGAAAAGAAAGGATAAAAGTTTGTTAATAACATGCATCTCACAAAGGAGTAGATTTTTTTAATTAATTGGTTAGTCCTTGGATCTGGAACAATATTTTTGTTTTATTATTTCTTCATTAGAAGCAATTGCATTTTTGCTAATGAATGCCCTAACACGCCACCTCAAGAAATGAATATTTTACGGATTTCGGGGCAAAAGAACCAACCCCCTTACCTAGATCAATTATTTCAAAAAAAATTCGTAAGGGCAAAAAGCATTATAGATGTAAGATATAGAAGGGGTTTTAGCGCTTTCTTTTTTAGCATTTTAAATCTGTGAATTGTTAATGAAACCACCGGATTCCTTGACTCTATCCAATCTTTATGATTATCAAAAAGGAAAAGAAAGGATAAAAAGAAAGAAACATCAATTGACAAAACAAATAAAGAATTCAATTAAATTACACGATATGATACATCTATAGCTAACATATCAATTCAAAATGGACCAAAAAAGATGAATTCTAGAGTCTGCACTGTTCGGATATATGTGATGAATCCATACTTAGTATACTTGTTACTAGTATGAAAAATGGGGTTGATTTTCATATGCATAAAAAACTTGTTTTGGTGGACAAAAACCACTTTTTTATGTTTTCTGGTTGTTCCATACGCGTCTGCTTTTCCTCGAATGAGCACTCTGAAAAAACGTAAGTTAAATTGTTATATAACAACAAATATAATTCATGAGGTCTTTACTCAATGCTGCGAAAGCATTCATTCTTCAATTTATTTCAAAATACTTCAATTGGTACGCGCAAAAAGTAGGCCAATTCCGCAGCCTTTTGTTCAATTTCTCGTGGAGTCAAATTCTCATCAGTACGAGTCAAGGGAACGGAACCCTGGCCTCTGATTTCCATATAAAGTACACGCCGAGGATAAATACCTTCTTTAACCTCTATTCTAATCGACTGAATATCTCTCATAAGGAATCGAAGGAAGATGCGACGATTTCTTCCAGGGAATCCCCAACGAAAAATACACACTATTCCTTTTTTTCTATCGAATCTATCATAACCACTGCCTACATTCCACGAAATTGTGCACCACAAATAGGAGCTGATGAACAGACCTGCGATCCCATAGAAAGACATCACGATCCCTTGTGGAAAAAAAAGGATTTGCTGAGAAGGAAATAAGGATATCAGATTCCTACCAAGGTAACTAGAAGTTCCAACCAATAAGAATCCTAGTGAACCTAAAAAAAGGATACAGGCCCAACAGAAATTACTTGTTTTTCGAGACCCCGGTATAAGTTCTATCCATATACGTTCTGATCGCCAGTTCATACTAGATCCAGTTGTTTCAGTTTATTGGAATTGAGAGAATAACCCAAATGAATTTGACTTTATTTTTTTGTTCCCGAAGTAACTCTCATCAACTAGCACTATTATTATGATGTGAACCCTTAGGAGTAATTCATCGAATCAGTTAGATATAAAAAAATATCCCCTTCATATGATCCTACTATGGATATCTACATACATATAGATGATACTTTGACTTTCCATTTCATACATCTGCTGACCCCATTTTCAAATAGATATAATGCATTTATCCATATATCATGTTTACACGTGCATAACAGCTCTTTCATTTGTGTTCGGAAGAAGACACACGTTGTACCCTATTCCACTAAACAAATAGATAATCGGTATTATGATCCAAGTCCGAGTCTTAAAAAAAAATGAGATTAGATCCCATCGAATCTAGACAATCTTGTTTTTTTGAACATGAAGAGATAGAGAAGCCATTGCAATTGCCGGAAATACTAGACCCACTAAAGGCACAAAAAAAGAGGGTAAGTTGAAAGTTGTCATAGAATGGATACCTCGATTTAATATTTGTACCTGTTATAAAGATATCTTATGATAAGTATATCTATTATCAGTATATTATATCTATTATCAGTATATAATAATAGGTATAGGTACAAGAAATGTAGAACTAAATAAGTGTACCTATTCACCTTTATATATATGTTTATTATTTACTTTAGATTTATTTATATTTATTTATATATATTTATTATTATTGTATTGTTTTCTTATACTATACTTATCTTCTAATAAAGAAAAGATTCAAAAAAAGTTTCTTACTAATTATCAAATCTAACAAATCCGATCCAACAGGGATTCCTAGCAAAAAATGGAAATTATCAGGGAATATAGAAAAATAAATGCAAGATTCCTATTCTCTATTTTCTAAATATATTGAATTATTCAATATATTTAGAATATGTAACGTAATTAAGGGAACGTTCATTTTTTATTTTAATAATTTGATAATTAATTCCTTTATCCTGTTTGTTGGTAGAGTCTTCCTGATTACTAATCATGAATATAGGTAGAAATAAAATGGATCGGGAGGAAATAAGAAAAAGTGATTATCAACAACCTTTTTTCCTTTATTAGATCTTATGACCTTAAGTAAAACTCCATGCTTATTATTTTTGTAAATTTCTATAAACTAAATACTTGTGCACCTCAAAAAATATAAATAACTGAATTAAATGATCTACTTGATTGGATTTTTATTCAAGGGAAAGAAACCGTGAAGCTGAAATAACTCACTTAGAACACCTTTTAAAGGATTACGTGGTACGATTGGGTCGAATAAGCCCTTATGGAATAAATACTCAGCTTCTTGTGAACCGTCAGGGACTGTCTTATTCAATGTTTGTTCAATTACTCTTTTACCCGCAAATGCAATGTAGGCATTAGGTTCGGCAATAATGATATCTCCTAACATACCAAAACTGGCGGTCACTCCACCGGTTGTAGGAGATGTAAGGATTGATACGTAGAATAACTTTTTATTTGATTGATAATTATATAAAGCTGAAGATATTTTAGCCATTTGCATCAAGCTCAAACTTCCTTCTTGCATGCGCGCTCCTCCGGAAGCACACACTATAATAAGAGGTAGAGATCTATTAGTAGCATATTCGATCAAACGGGTGATTTTCTCGCCTACTACGGATCCCATACTGCCCCCCATAAACTGAAAATCCATAATCCCAATTGCTATGGAAATACCATTTAGTTGACCTATGCCTGTTTGAACAGCCTCGGTTAACCCTGTCTTTTTTTGATAAGAATCAATACGATCTTTATAAGGTTCCTCCTCCGAATGAAATTCAATGGGGTCCACGGAAACCATGTCCTCATCCATAGCACCCCAAGTGCCTGGATCAATCAAAAGTTCGATTCTTTCTGAACTACTCATTTTCAAATGATATCCACATTGTTCACAAATATTCAGTTTTAACCTA